TCCGACCTCTATAAAACCTCCGCAAAGTCAAAGAAGTTTTTGGAAAAATCAAAGAAAAAAGATCTTCTTCTGTAAAAAATTCTTCCAACAATTTTTCTGAACTTAATTTTTTCAAAAAAGTGCGCACAGTACTTTTGTGCTTACGAGCCAAAGTTTTTATACAAGAAAACCGAAGTATATATTTGATTTGATAGAAACTCTTTTTTTTTGCGGATCCATTGTAATAATGAGAAAAATTTCTGCATATGCGCAAAAACCGGTCAAGAATATCAAAATCAGAGAAATTGGCCCAAACCGGTTTACTAATAGGATGACCCATTACATTACAAAATTTTGTTTTAGCCAATGATCTCATTAGAGGAATAATGGGAATTATTGTATCAAGTTTTTTGATAACAATTTTGATTAGAAATGAATTTTGCAACATTTGACTTCGTACTACTGAAAGATTTTGTGGAATACTTAAAAAATAGCCTAAAAAGTGAAATGAATACTGAGATAATTGGTTTATATAGATCGTTTCTGGTCCAGCCCAAATATCAAAATAACATTGCCATAAATATATAAAATAGTATTTCCATTTATTTATCAAAAGAGGAGTATTCTTGAAAACCAGAATTGATTTTCCTTGATATCTAACATAATGGATGAAAGTATCCTTAAAGAAGAATAAGGTATATGAACAATTCTTTGTAGATACTTCTACAAGATGTTTTATTTTTTCATAGAAAAAAATTCGCTCAAAAAAAACGCGAAAATGTTTTAACTGTAACTGAGAGGATTTGTTACGTAGAAAAAGAAAGATAGATTCATATTCCCATACATATAAATTATATAGGAACAAGAAAATTCTTAGATTCCTTTTTGAAAAAAAAGTAGAAATCCCTTTTTTTGGAGGAAAAAGACTATTCCAATTAGAATAGTAATAAAAAAAAAACCTTATTAAATGAAAGAAAGAGACATCTTTTATCCAATATCGAAGGATTTGAACCAAGATTTCCAGATGGATAGGATAAGGTATTCGTATATCTGACTTATGATTGAAATATATCAGTTTATCTTCGAAAAAGGGAAAAATGGAATGAATTGATTGCAAATTTTGATAAGATTTTACGCTTTCTAATCCCCTTAAGGAAGAGATAAATAATTGTAGAGAAAATAGAATCTCCACGACGACACCAAAACCTTCTAATATTATTTGAGAATCAAAATTATAGTTATAACCCCCAAAAGTCTTTTTGTTAGAATCGTTAGCAAAAAGAATGAAATTAGTCTGTTGATACATTCGAGTACTTAAACGTTTTACAATTAGTAAACTAAATTTATTGTTATAATCTACATTTTCTATAAAAAAGGACTCATGACCATAAGCTAGTCCATAAATAGATTCCCTAAAAAAAAGTGGGTATAGGATATCCTGGTATCGAGATCTACGGAGTTCTAAATATGCTTGATATTTCTCCATTAAACATTCAAAAAGTCTATTTGGTCAAATAAAGAATCAGAGATTCATTGGATTATCAAATGATACATAGTGCGATATGGTCAAAACAGAGAATTCTAGGTATATATATACCTAGAAAACAAGTCAAACCCATGAACGGACTCTCTCTAATCGATTTTTCACCTAATTTTTTTATCTAGGATAACGAGCTAATTAAGAATCCTTTATTTTTTTTTACCTAATCGCTCTTTTGATTTTGGAAAAAAGATCTTTATCAATATACTCTTTCTTTTACACATTTATCGCTATCCCAAAATACCAATAATGGAAACTAGCTATATAGTTAGGACTCATAACAAAAATAACCCATTCACCAGAAAAACTTTTCCCACATCAAGCACTAACCTCTTTTTAACGTACAATTAGATGGGGTAATGATCCAAATAAAAAATAAATGAAAGCTCGATGCTTTTTGTTTCCCTATTAGAATTAGAACCACGAAGTTCTATCCCTTTATTAATGAAACCCAACTGAATTTTTTTTTTAGGAGCCAAAAATTCAAACAAAAATTTGAGCTGGATCCTATAAGAATGAAATATTTTTAAAATTCTTGATTGATACGACATGCTACTTTTTCCAGTCATTCCTTTCTGGATCAGTCGTGGTTTTACAAGCTCTACCAATAGTATCGACGAACCGATTGCTTCATAGAAATGTGTAAAAAATAGAGTCGCTCTTAAAAGCCGAGTACTCTACCATTGAGTTAGCAACCCCAATACAATTTAAAAAAGAAGGTGGATGTTTATACCCAATCGCAATCAAAAAAATAAAATTACAAAATGGAATTGTCTAAAAAACTAAAAAATGCTATACCACCTATTTATATACTATGGTTATACATTATATAATAATATAGAAGACTCTCTCTATTCATATATATAGATCTATTCTTTTCGTATATATATATATTCAGGTTTACCTTTCAATTCACTTACTGATTAATCAATAAAGTTTTTCTTGTTTTTATCGCAGAAACAAAACTAATGAACCTACAAT